CCCTTCTAAACCCCTATTTTCCCGGGGACACCCCCCCCCCCCCCTTTTTTCTCCAAAAATAGCCCACTCTAGGAGCTGACCATAACATCTACCACTTTCTACCAAGCCAAATATTGCCCCATTTTTTGGGCAAAAATTTAGCTATTAAAAACTCATTCTAACTATCTCCCAAGAAAAAAGTAAAACTCTTTTACCCCTATTTTTAGCGATTTTTACCCACTTTTTAGGTCCCTATAAAACAAACTAAATTTTTATAACACAAATGCCTTGGCCACCGCCCACGAAAACAGCCCCATTACTCAAATAGTGTTAGTCCTCTCCCCGCTACAGCTAATTAAACAGTTTTTTACCATAAAAGTGATCACAGAAATGACCCGAAGACCTTTTCATCTTGTCGAGTTTAGACCGTGGCCATTAACCGGATCTGTAGGCGCACTTTTTTTAACAGCTGGAACAGCTGGGTGAATGCACGGACACCCTACAATAATCCCAATCTTAGGAACAGTACTAATCATTCTAACAATAATTCAATGATGACGTGATGTAGTCCGAGAAGGAACATTCCAAGGATTCCATACAACTAACGTAGCATCAGGCCTACGATGAGGCATAATCTTATTCATCGTGTCAGAAGTCTGCTTCTTCTTCGCTTTCTTCTGGGCCTATTTCCATAGAAGACTAGCCCCAACCCCAGAACTCGGCTCTGCGTGGCCACCAACCGGAGTCTCCCCCCTCAACCCCTTCCAAGTTCCCCTTCTTAACACTGCCGTACTTCTAGCATCCGGAGTTACAGTAACCTGAGCTCACCACAGAATCCTAGAAGGGGATAAAAAAGAAAGGTTCCAAAGACTCCTTCTAACCGTCATCCTAGGAGCCTACTTCACGTTCCTGCAGGCAGGAGAGTACATCGAAGCCCCTTTCACAATCGCAGACGGAGTCTACGGGTCCACATTTTATGTGGCCACCGGATTCCACGGCCTACACGTACTCATCGGAACCACATTCTTAATCGTCTGCCTAATCCGGCTTTATGCTAACCACTTTTCAACGAGCCATCATTTTGGCTTCGAAGCAGCTGCATGGTACTGGCATTTTGTAGACGTAGTCTGGCTTTTCTTATACCTCTCAATCTACTGATGGGGATCTTAAAACAACAGTAAACCCTCCTACTTCATTGAAGTGTTAGTTTCAACCTAAAACATCTGTCTGTCAATCAGAAAATTCGGGCTAACCCCCGAACAGTTCTTTTGGGTGGCTGACAATAGCATTAGACTTTTAATCTAACTCATGATAGATATTCGCCCTATCCCCGGCACTATACTTTAAAATAAAAGACTTGACTTGCAATTAAGCATTGAAATGATACTTGTTTCTAGTGCCATAGAAAGAAGCGATTACGCAATCGGTTTCGGCCCGAAGACTGGGAGCCCTACGTTCCCCTTTCTAGTTAACGTACCCCGGGTAGGTAATGTGCCGGATAAAACGGGATGCGTTGATGACGCATAATATGGGATAACTTCACTCTCCATTACCTTAAATGACAGCAATCTTTACACTATCTTCCCTAGCTCTAATCATCTCTTCGGTCTTAATCGTAGTTGCATGAGCACTGGCCAAACGATCCCATATAGACCGGGAAAAGATGTCCCCATTTGAGTGCGGCTTCGATCCAATGAGCTCCGCTCGCCTTCCTTTTTCTCTCCGGTTCTTCCTCCTGGCGGTTATTTTTCTCATTTTTGATGTAGAAATTGTGCTCTTATTCCCAGCCATTACGAAGATAATGGCCGCTACAGATCTTGTCTCCTCCGCCGGAGTTCTTTGCTTTCTTCTTATCCTGATCTTAGGCCTATTCCACGAGTGGAACGAAGGCTCCTTAAATTGAATAGAGTAGAGATCCTACCCGGCGATAAGTAGAAGCTTAAGTCAAGCGCCTGACTGTTAATTAGGAGATTGTAAATCTAAAATTTTACCTACTTAGCGGGGGAAACCAGGGGTAGAACAGGGCTGCTAACTTTGTTTTGGGTGGTTCGGCCCATCCTTCCCCCTAAAATGCTATCAATAATGCCTTTCGGGTTCTTATTCTCTTTCATTACATTCCTGGGATCCATCCTCTCCCTATCTTCAATCCACTGATTAAGAATTTGAGTTGGCCTAGAGATCAACATGATGGGATTCATCCCACTTTTAATCTACCGGGGACTAACTATAGAAACAGAATCCAGAATTAAGTACTTCATTATACAGGCACTGGGATCAAGGATACTTATGTTCGGAAGCCTCCTATCGTTCAACCTCTCCCTGTCATGAGAAGCCTGACAGTACCACACAAGCCCACTGGGACTAACCTTAATTATCCTCAGCCTATTCCTAAAACTAGGAGCATTCCCGTTCCACTTTTGGTTACCCGAGGTAATAATAAACCTCTCCTGACTTAATTGCCTTATTTTAACCACCTGGCAAAAGCTGGCCCCAGTATTCCTGCTAACCGCCATGACACAAAGGTGGAACTATCAACCAATCATCTCGACCTTATTCATCATAGCAGGCCTCTCCAGACTTATTGGCGGACTGGGTGGAATCAACCAAACCCAAATTCGAACGCTCCTAGCCTACTCGTCAATTGGGCACGTCGGCTGAATAACGTTCTGCGCATTAACTAGAGAGAGAGCACTAAAAATTTACTTCATCATTTATACACTAATCTCAATTTGCCTATTCGCAAACCTATGAACTTCTGACATTAAATCTTTCCGACATATCGGGGCAATAAAAAATGAAAAACCTAAAATCAACCAGCTAACCCTAATCTTTATCCTCCTCTCCCTCGGAGGAATGCCCCCTCTCCTAGGATTTGCTGCAAAATGAACAGCCATCTCTTTCTCCTGCATCATTTCTTCACCGGCCCTGATTTTCCCACTTCTACTAGGAAGCTTAATAAGGCTGTTTTACTACTTAACCCTTCTCTTTAGGATAACGTTCTCATCCTCAATAACACTCATTTCCTCTAACAGCTATCAAACTCAAAATCCCCAAAACCTTCCGGGATCCATAAACGTTGTGTTGACCCCAGCAATTCTAATCATCAATTTTGCTGGTGCGTTTCTGGTACTGGGCATAATCTCTATATCAGTGGATTTTATCTAACCTTATCACCTATGCGATGGACCTATTCTACAAACCATAAAGACATCGGAACACTATACTTAATTTTTGGCATTTGATCCGGCCTAGTCGGAACTGCACTGAGCCTTCTCATTCGAGCAGAACTTGGACAACCGGGAGCACTTCTCGGAGATGACCAACTCTACAACGTAATTGTAACAGCTCACGCTTTCGTTATAATCTTTTTCCTAGTTATACCATTAATAATCGGGGGGTTCGGAAATTGATTAGTTCCGCTAATGCTCGGGGCACCCGACATGGCTTTCCCTCGACTAAATAATATAAGATTCTGGCTTCTCCCACCTTCACTAACTCTGTTATTGACATCAGGTGCCGTAGAAAGTGGTGCTGGGACAGGATGAACAGTCTACCCCCCACTATCCAGTAACCTGGCCCATGCAGGTGCATCAGTAGACCTGGCAATTTTTTCACTTCACCTAGCCGGAATCTCATCAATTTTAGGAGCAGTAAACTTCATCACCACCGTCATAAACATGCGAGTAAAAGCCCAGCCACTAGAGCGGATACCTTTATTTGTATGATCTGTAAAAATCACAGCCATTCTCCTTCTTCTATCCCTCCCAGTACTTGCTGGAGCGATCACAATACTACTGACTGACCGTAACTTCAACACATCATTCTTCGATCCTGCCGGAGGAGGGGACCCCATCCTCTACCAACACCTATTCTGATTCTTCGGCCACCCAGAAGTCTACATTCTCATTCTTCCGGGATTTGGGATAATTTCACACGTAGTCATGCACTACGCCATGAAAAAAGAGACTTTTGGGACCTTAGGAATAATTTACGCTATATTAGCAATCGGTATCCTGGGCTTCATCGTATGGGCCCACCACATATTCACCGTCGGGATGGACGTAGACACTCGAGCTTACTTCACCGCAGCGACAATAATCATTGCCGTTCCTACCGGAATCAAGATTTTCAGTTGGCTTGCCACCATCCACGGTGCCCGAATAAAATATGAAGCCTCGATACTTTGAGCCCTAGGATTCATTTTCCTATTCACAGTAGGGGGCTTAACAGGGATTGTTCTATCAAACTCATCCCTAGACATCATACTACATGATACATACTACGTCGTGGCCCATTTCCATTACGTCCTCTCAATAGGAGCAGTCTTTGCTCTATTCGCTGCATTCAACCACTGATACCCCCTATTCACCGGCTTAACCCTACACGCCCGCTGAACAAAGGCACATTTTTTTATCATATTTATTGGGGTAAACGTAACATTCTTCCCACAACACTTCCTAGGACTGGCCGGGATGCCTCGTCGATACTCCGACTACCCAGACTCTTACACCAAATGAAATGTCGTATCCTCATTTGGATCCATAATTTCCCTAGTAGCCGTACTTTACTTTATAGTAATCGTATGGGAATCATTAGTGTCACAACGGGGAGTCCTTTGAGCACTAAACATGTCTACAAGACTAGAGTGAACAAACCTCTTACCCCTAGACTTCCACAACCTAGCAGAAACACCAAACTGCTACCAAAAAGTAATCTAAGTTTCCATCCTTTCCTTTAGCCACTTCACTTGATTCACGTAATGGCCCAATGAGGACAACTAGGATTTCAAGACGGCGCTTCCCCAATAATGGAACAGCTCATCTTCTTCCATGACCATGCTCTACTAATCCTACTTCTGATCACTACACTAGTAGGCTACCTAACCGCATCCTTTATGTTAAGATCTCTCACATCCCGATACATTCTAGAACAACAGACCATTGAAACGATCTGAACCATTCTCCCAGCCATTATCCTCATCTTCCTCGCCCTACCATCCTTGCGCCTCCTTTACCTCTTAGACGAAGTAGGGATATCCTGCCTTCTAACAATTAAGGCAACGGGTAATCAGTGGTACTGAGGCTACGAATACTCAGACTTTAAGGGAATAGAATTCGACTCATATATACTGCCAGAAGACACACTAGAAGCCGGGCAATACCGATTACTTGAAGTTGACCGACGAATAGTTGTACCAACAAAAACAGATGTCCGAATACTAATCACCTCTAACGACGTAATCCACTCGTGGGCCGTCCCATCTCTTGGAGTTAAAGTGGACGCAATCCCTGGTCGCCTTAACCAAACAAGTTTCATGGCAACTAACGAAGGGGTATTCTACGGACAATGCTCAGAAATCTGCGGAACCAATCACTCCTTCATGCCAATCACAATCGAAGCAATTAATGTTGACGACTTTTCACAGTGGGTGATACTAACTACCCAAGAGGACTAGAGACCCTTTTTCCGCTTCCCTCATCCATCTAAGGATTAAGATTATTTATCACGTGACTCTTACACGAGCAGTACTACCAATCCTTTATGCCACAATTAGCACCAATTAATTGACTATTCCTATTCACCTTATTCTGGCTCACAATCGCCACCGTAGCCGTTATTATTTGATGGTCATACAAGCCAAACTACACAGTTAATACTCCCCCCCAATCGTCAACTAACCCACAGGCGTCCAACTCATGGCCCTGATAACTCCCTCAGCCTAATCTAATTTAAGCCACACCCTAAAGAAATGATAGCAGATATTTTCTCATCATTCGACGACCACAACTCCGTATTCATATCAATATACATTTTAATGTGACTTTGCTCACTTCTAGTCCTTGCAATCTTCAATATATCGATCTGAACAAACACAAACCGTTTTGCCTATCTACTAAATGTCCCAAAGAGCGTTATTTCCTCCCAAGTCACCCGGTCCTTTGGGCTAAAGCTAGGGGGATTCACAAACTTTATAGCAGCTCTATTCGCTTCTCTTCTAATCCTAAACCTTCTAGGCCTGGTACCGTACGTCTTTAGAGATACCAGCCACCTCGCCATAACTCTATCTCTAAGAATCCCTCTATGAATATCCCTAATCATTTCAAGAGCCATCTTAAACCCCTCTTCAACCGCAGCCGGTTTATTGCCGGCCGGTGCTCCGGCTCTCCTTAACCCATTCCTTGTCCTTGTAGAGACTGTCAGTATCCTAGTTCGCCCTATCACACTATCCATCCGACTAGCAGCCAATATAAGGGCCGGCCACATCGTCCTCGGCCTAATCAGCACCTACCTTTGCTCAGCAATCTTTATCTACCCTAAAGTTACTCTGCTTACACTCTTAACCGTACAGACCTTCTACTTCATATTCGAAATCGGGGTATCCCTCATTCAGGCATACATTTTCTCACTCCTAATTACCCTCTACTCAGACGACCACGCTAAGTAAGTAACCACTACACATATTTTAAAATAAAGAATTAGTCATACTGCCCTGGGAGAACTGCTCCCTCCTTAGCATCTTCAGCGCCACGCTCTTTTTATAAGCTACCAGAGCAATAAATCACTTTATACAACGACCCAAAACAAAATCAAAACAGCAGACCACACCACCATCATTACCAAAAAACTAATAAGCTTTTGCTGAAAAAACTCCCTACCCCGGGACCCTTCTTTAACTATAAACAATACTCCGCTACCGCCACCGACCTCAAATCAGCCCTGATCCAAGTACTTAAAAAATTCTCCACCTGCTCGCAAAGGCCCTTTAACGACTGGCTGGGTACACAACGGAACTAAGAACCACATCCATGAAAAAAAACCAGACAAGAAACTAAAACCAACCTGATTTTCCGTCAAAACCGGAGAACGCCAAGCCATCACAGACAACCAAACTCCGACCAGGCCTACTCCAACCACTAATAACTTGTACCTCACTGGAAACACATACCTGCAATTAAACTCAACAAACAACCCCTGCATCTCTTTCCCTACAAATAACCTAATCAGAGCTAGAATAACAACTGGCCAAGTCGCCTCCCCCCTCTCATCAAAATTTTGATGCAACGGCCGATGGTTTCTTTGGCCCCAAAGAGAATAAATTGATAAACGAACCCTATACGCAGCCGTCATCCCGGTGGCCAAAAAAATCAAAAAAAGTATCACCAAGTTACAAGGACTAAATAGGCTACTCTCCAAAATCAAATCCTTAGAATAAAACCCACTCAAAAACGGAGCACCACACAAAGCCAAATTCGCCACATTTAGGCACGCAACCCTCAACGGCATTTGCCCCCAAAGCCCGCCTAGGCAACGCAAATCCTGAATATCACTATTATTATGGATAATTCCCCCCGCACACAAAAACAACATGGCCTTAAATAAAGCATGAGTATATAAGTGAAACAATGCCAAATACGGGGCTCCCAGCCCCAATCTGGCCATTATAACCCCTAGTTGACTTAGAGTCGAAAGAGCAATAACTTTCTTTAAGTCAAACTCATAATTAGCCCCAATCCCAGCCATCAACATAGTCAAAACCGACACGAATAACAACCTAGAACTAAACCCATGAAAAGAACTTACAAAGGGGAAAAACCGAATAAACAAAAACACTCCAGCAGTAACTAGGGTGGACGAATGAACTAAGGCCGAAACAGGGGTTGGTGCTGCCATAGCAGCCGGCAACCACCTAGAGAACGGAACCTGAGCTCTCTTAGTCATCCCAGCCACCAAAATACAAAAAATTACTAAAACAGACAACTCGGTATCCCACATAAATAACACATTCCAGTGCCCCTGAAGGACACTAAACCCAATAGCCAACAATAATATTACATCCCCAATTCGGTTTACTAAGGCAGTCAACATCCCAGCAGAAAGGGACTTCCTCCTCTGATAGTAAATAACCAAAGCAAAAGAAACAACCCCTAAGCCGTCCCAGCCAATGAGCAAAGAAATTAAGCTAGGAATAAATACCAAAAAATTCATCGACAACACAAACATTATCACCAGCCAGATAAAACGACTTAAAAAGTAGTCACCCGCCATATAATAAGACGAGAAAACCAAAACACATGCAGAGATAAAACAAACCACATTCCTAAACCTCAGACCAATAGGATCCAATAAAACCAACAAACTAATCCTAGTACTACTCACAGATAAGATCTCCCATTCCATTAAAATACACTTCCCGGTCATAACAAAATAGCAAGTAAAAGGAAACAAAATCGCCGAATACATGTATAAAAAAACAGCCCCGACTAAAGACCTCTTTAGCTTAAAAAACCCATAAAAAAGACCCATTATCAAGTGGAACACTTATTTTCCATCACTAGGACCACAACCCAGAATTTTCACTTAAACTAACTTGATCTCGACCCACACCAACATTCGCCCACAAAACAGTAAACTAAATGACCCAAAAACAAACAAGATCCGACTTCAAAATCAACCCATTAATTGGAAAATAATGCATAAACGCTACTAACGAAGAGCAACTACTCATACCACCATAAGGAAAACCAAACTTTGGAAACCCACCATGTTGAGTACTGGTGTACAAAAATAGCCTATAAACGGCCGCTAAAAAACTCATTAACCCTAGTGGCACAAACAACCAAAAAGACTTAAACAAGACAGAAGGAAACACTATGATTTCACTCAACAAATTAATGGAAGGAGGCCCAGCCATATTCGCCACACAAAACACAAACCACCACATAGACATATATGGAGAAATCATCAACATCCCCTTACTCATCACTAAACTACGGGTTCCGGTCTTCTCATAATTATAGTTAGCTAATGCAAACATCCCTGACGAACACAAACCATGAGCTAGCATCATCCCCAGAGCAGCCTGCCAGCCTCAAGACGAATTTGACAAACAACCGCCCAACATTAACCTCATATGACCAACAGATGAGTAGGCGATCAAAGACTTCAAATCAACCTGACGGAAACAAATAAAACCCGTTACCACACCCCCTCACAGGCCCAGGCATAATATTACATCCCTAAAAACGCTATACCTCGACAAACAAAAATAACTATACACACGAATTATCCCATAACCACCTAGCTTCAACAAGACACCAGCCAAAATCATAGACCCTGCTACAGGTGCCTCAACATGAGCTTTAGGCAACCACAGATGTAAAGAAAACATCGGCAACTTCACCAAAAAGGCACCAAACCCAAGACAAAAAACTACCTCAGACCCGACCATGCCACTCCACCCGACAAACCCATTTCCATAAAACTCACATAAAAAGTTTTTCAATAAAAACCTAGAAGTCCCGCACAACTCGAACTTGTACAAAATCAATGCCAGCAACGGCAACGACGCAGTAATTGTATAAAGCATTATATACATCCCAGCTTGCAGTCGCTCAGGTTGATACCCCCAACCTAAAATCAGAATAAAAGTCGGCACTAAGGACGCCTCAAAAAAAACATAAAACCATACAATATCCACACAAAAAAACCTAACTATCAAAATAAAATTTAAAACGCACACACACAACCTAAACAAGGAAGACTTATTCAACCCAACCTTGACACTCCCCTGACTAGCAACCAACATCAACAAAGAAATCCACCATGACAATACAACTAGTGAACACCTTAGCCCATCCCTCATCAAGAATCCCCTAAAAGCGCACCCCCCTAAAACGCCAGAATACACGAAAACCAGACTCATAAAACCCCCGAAACAAAGTCCCCACAGACGATAATACCATGATACACACCCCCCAAAAAAACCAACAGATAACACCATACCAATAGACAGGAGCCCTAACACTTATACCCATTGAACCTATGCACGTAATCATTACCATGCGTCCGAATCAAAGAAACAAGAACGGCCAACCCCAAACTAGCCTCACAGGCCCTTAAAGTAATCAAAATTAAACACAATTGCCCCTCAAAATTAAAACCTCTCCCCACTCTGACGATCATCAGAAACAACCTCAACATCATCAATTCTAGGGAGAGCAAAACCCCTAAAAGATGCTTATACTGCAAACTCAAAACAACAACCGAAAACCCAACCCCAAAAACAGCAATAATAAACAAATAAGAAACACTCCTCATATCTTCACTACTCACGGCCCAACCCCCAAAGTAGTAAAAGCCGAATTTATGGCATCGGTCTTGTAAGCCGAAGGTTGAAGGTATCATCCCTTCTTACTACTTCCACCCACCTACCGACTCTGCCCAAAAGCTACTAAGTGATTCGAACACTTCTGTTTCATTTTCAAGACAAAACCTGCCCCAGGCCAGCAGCTCGGTTTAAAAACTAATATTCAAGAATATTATCTCACATTATCTGGAGCATTGGTCTAACTAAATAGTAAACAAAATAAAGAACAGTAAACACTCGCCCGATCCCCTCATATGGCGGCTCAACGGGGCACGCCCCAATCCAAGTTAAAATAAACAAAATACCTACAAAGCACCAAAATAAAATCTGATTCAGCGGATAAAAACAAAATGACCGGGACTTCCCAGAGTGGAACAGCGGCACAACAAATAAAATCACTACCGACATCGCCAAGGCAACTACTCCCCCTAGCTTATTAGGAATAGATCGAAGAATCGCATAGGCAAATAGGAAATACCACTCCGGCTGAATGTGAACTGGCGTAACGAGCGGATTGGCCGGAATAAAATTTTCAGGATCCCCAAGAAGAAACGGGTCAAAAAATACCAACAGCATTAAAAAAAGTAGTAAAACCAAAAATCCGACCAAGTCTTTAACCGTATGGTAGAAGTGGAACGGAACTTTATCCCCGTCCCTGTTCAGCCCTAGGGGGTTATTAGACCCGGTCTCATGCAAGAACAATAAATGAAGGACTCTCATGCCAGCAATAACAAACGGCACCAAAAAATGAAGGCTAAAAAATCGCACTAAAGTAGCATTATCTACTGCAAATCCGCCCCACATTCATTGCACAAGCTCACTTCCGATATACGGAATAGCGGAGAAAAGATTGGTAATTACAGTGGCCCCCCAGAAAGATATCTGCCCCCACGGGAGAACATAACCTAAAAAAGCAGTTGCCATAGTCAACAGGAGCAACACTACACCAATATTTCAAGTATGGACATTTAAATGAGACCCGTAATACATCCCACGACCAATATGGACATAAATACAAATAAAGAACCAAGACGCCCCATTGGCATGAATCGCCCGCAAAAGTCACCCATAATTTACATCACGAGAAATGTGCACAACAGACGAAAACGCCAACTCCACATGAGCACTATAATGTATTGACAAAAATAACCCAGTAGCAATTTGAACTACAAGACATAACCCTAAGAGAGACCCAAAATTCCACCAAACAGATAAGTTAATAGGAGTAGGAAGATCAACTAAAGAACCGTTTACAACCTTTAAAACAGGATGCACCTTACGAATTGGCTTATGCATAGCTAGGCATCAAACTAACTTTCTCCGCCCTACTTCAACTCAGAATGAAACCGTAGCGGGCCCTGCTGATAATAACAAACCTTCACAACTGCAAGCAAATTAATTAATAAAACAACACCGAGCGTCACTATAATAGAAACCCCTCTAGACCTAACCAAACCAAAACCAGAAGAAAATAAAAATTTCCCAGATCCCAGCTCGTTAAACCAGCAAACTACCTTACAATCTTGCACATACAACAGTAAGTAGAGCCCAATAGACAGGCACGCCCCACAAAAAAAACCGAAAAAAACCCAGAACCCTAAAAAAATCCTGTTGGGCACCAACGCAGCCACGTAGGCAAACATTACAAGCAAACCACCCACATACACTAAGAACAGAACATACCCGTACCAAGAAGAGACACACAATCCAACCATTACACACGAAAACAGTCTAAACAGGAGCACAACCACCCCTAAAGCCAAAGGCTGGCTCAACACCGGTATAACAGCTAACAGAGAAAAACAAACCCTAAAAACAGAAAGAACTGCCATTCAAAGGATGGGGGACTTTCCCCAATCGCTAACTTCCAATGCTAGTATTTTATTTAAACTACCCCTCGACCCACAACTTTAGATTAAAACCACAAAAAACATAATCCCTACTACCACGACTAAAGCCCCTAAGGCCAACGGCAAAAACCTTTTTCAAGTGAGTCCCATCAACAGGTCATACCGGAATCGAGGTAAAGTGGCCCGAACCCAAATGAAAGCAAAGGCAACAAAAAGAGTCTTAACCATTATCACAAAATCCCACCTTAAGCTCCCGATGCTCCCGGCACCGAAGAACAAAACCACACTAAAAAGCCTCATTACTAAAATATTAGCATATTCAGCCATAAAAATCAACGCAAACCCACCGGCACTATACTCAATATTAAACCCGGACACTAACTCAGACTCCCCCTCCGCAAAATCAAACGGAGCACGGTTAGTCTCAGCAACACACGACACAAACCAAACTAAAGAAATCGGCACGAAAAGAAACCCTAATCACACCACTCCGTGGGACTCCTTCACATCTATAAAGCTGAACCCAGGACAAACAAATAACACAAACAACAAAATCAAAACTAGTCTCACTTCATAAGAGATAGTCTGAGCAACAGCTCGAATAGCCCCCAATAGGGCATACTTAGAATTCGACGCTCAACCAGCCAACAAAGTACTATACACATTCATCCTCGACACACACAGAAAAAACAAAATGCCCCAACTAAAATGCTCTGCTAAACTATCTGAAGGGTACAATTGCCAGAGCAACAAAGCCAACACTAACCCTATTACAGGGGCAACAAAATATGCAAACTGATTTGCGAGAGTTGGCTTCACTAACTCCTTAGTAAAAAGCTTTGCTGCGTCACTTAAAGGCTGCGGCAACCCCATCAACCCAACTTTGTTGGGGCCCTTCCGGATCTGAAAATACCCCAGCCCTTTACGCTCCAAAAGAGTAAAAAACGCAACACCCAACAACGCACAAATATATCTAACTAAACCACACACCACAGAACCTAGCATCTATTAAGAAGAGAGCTTTAATCTCCATATTTAGGGCTTAAACCTAACGCACTAATCTGCCACCTTAACTACCCCACACAATCTCATTTTATTAATTTAAAAGTGTTTATAACAAATACTTCTAATAAAAGAACTACAAAAAATTAGTGCCCCATTATACTATTAAGTAAAGGAATTTCACCTTTTTCTACTGAGCCTAAATCAGTCACATAAATCTGCCAACTTAACAAACATCTCTAAACACTTCTTAATCCCGAACTTAAATAAATTCAGTCCCAATAAATTAAATATTCACCTTAATAACGGTCCTTTCGTACTAGTCAAAGGAATATAACAAGCTGAAGATAGAAACCAACCTGGCTTACGCCGGTCTGAACTCAGATCATGTAAGGTTTTAATGGTCGAACAGACCAACCAACGAAAGCTGCTACACCCTCAGGACACCTTAATCCAACATCGAGGTCGCAAACCCTTCTTTCAATGTGAACTCTCCAGAAAGATTACGCTGTTATCCCTGTGGTAACTTTTTCCGATAATCAACAATGCTGGATCACCAGTCAGTAAACCGAATTCAATTTAATAAAAACAGAGAAGCTACTTATTGTTCCCCAGTCACCCCAACTAAAGATGTAAAAATAAATTCCGGCCCTCTACCTGAGATAGGGGCAAAGCCTTTTATTCCACACTAAAGCTCAACAGGGTCTTCTCGTCCCTCAGCTAAATCTAAGCCTTTTCACCTAGAAGTTAATTTTTAAATATTCCAGAAGAGACAGCTCAGCCCTCGTCAAACCATTCATACCAGCCTCCAATTAAAAGGCAAGTGATTGTGCTACCTTTGCACGGTCAGTGTACCGCGGCCGTTTAACCCTTAGGTCACCGGGCAGGTCCGACTCCCCATTTACTTAGATAACCGAGGAGCCATGTTTTTGCTAAACAGGCGAGGCCGACATTTGCCGAGTTCCTTTTCTAGATTTATATTTTTCAATGCAGCACATGAATTGAACTTTAGTTTACTTACTTTAACAAGCAAAAACAAACTAAATGAAAATAAATACTCATTTCCTCATTATTTCACAAATAAACTTAATTGTATCAATAAAGTCGGTACTCACAACTAAATCACTTAAAAACGCACACACAAATTTTTAGCTAAAAATAAATAAATATCTTAAAACAAACTTAAAAGATGACTAACTCCAAGCCTACTAAACTATCATTACGCTATCAACTATGCGCTCTTTAACAACGCAAAAAAGCTAATCCTTTTTTGCGCAAGACTTAACCCAACACTACTCCCCGCTCAATCCAATCCCGTAACACGGCACTGCACAACAGCCAGAACCACAAGTTAAGCCGGCACTCTAATGCTTTTCCCGACTAACCAGCTATCAAAAAACGCGAAAAGAATATCACTCCTATCCTTTAGTCTCAGCACATCTTTACAACGATGACGCAAGCTAAAAAATAGCTCGTCTTTTTTCGGGCCAACTTTATTCAAAAAACCTCTTAAAAAACCATGATGCAAAAGGTACAGGATTTCATCCCTACTAAAAAAAAGCTTAAATACCCAATTATTTTCCCTCACGGTACTTTTTCACTCTAGCTTAAACAGTAAAGTTTTCTTTCTACATCTACTAACACCTATAAAAAATTTGTTAAATCCAAAATAAACCATTAAAAGTGACCTAACTGCCACACACAACAAAGCAATTAATTAACTTTCAGGGCAAGCCCACGCGAGCCATATTTTCAGTGTAAGCGAAACGTAATAATTATACTATACCCCAATTAACCATTATTCCAGGGGCACCTTCCGGTACCCCTACTATGTTACGACTTATCTCATTTTTCAACGAGAGCGACGGGCGATTTGTACACATCTCAAAACCTAGTTCACTATGACTTCCTAATTCAACATTACATCCAAGTCCGCCTTTAAATTCCGCATTACAACGAAAAATCCGTATAACAAATAAGTTATTGTAACCCATCATCACCTCGCCATAAGCTGCACCTTGATCTGACATCCTGAGAAGCTAACGACTGCAGGGCCCTTAGGTCCCACAGCATAACAAGTATCAGCCGCAATTACTCATAACAGAGCAGCAACCTACAACCTTCGACTTCTCTTCCCGACCACTTTAAGCCCCTCAAGGGTGATCTATCGGCGACGGTATACAAGCTGACCCGCTACACACTAAGCGTTTCAAAACAAGGTAAGATAAAACGTGGATCATCGTTTATGAGACAGGTTCCCCTGGGAGGATATGAAACACCGCCAAGTTTTTTGAGTTTTAAGCCTAGCCAAAGTAAATCTAACGCTCGTAGTACCCCAGCAGATTACAAACCAAAGTTTACACTCCGAATAACGGGATACCAAATCCCGGTTTTTAGTTGGAGTTTCAGGGCGTCAGGCAGCTAGGAAATACTAGATAAAACCACAACTCTTAGGATTGCACCCCTCAAGTCATCTTAAACTCCCAAGCACTAAACTTTTGCACCCCTAACCCTACTTTATGCTGCACAAATCTTAGCTTGGCCTGTTTGTCTAACCGCAGTTGCTGGCACAAACTTTACCAGGCCTTAGTAGCAACTCACTGAATCAAACCACAATTTATTGTTCAACCTTCAACACTGGTGTACAGAGTGAATAAACATAGGCGTCATATAAGATACAATTATGCCTAAAAATAGGAAATAAAGCAAAATATTAAAATCCGCTTTAATCCAGCTATTTCCTACTCACCGGAACCCATAAAGTACCATGTGTTTCCTGTAGCTAAAACCAAGACACAGAACCAAAACCAAATCCATAACTAAACATACTCTTAGCAGAGGATATACATTTATACCATTTTCGGGGCATGAGCCCAACAGCTTAAATTTAGCTGACTCTGCCAAATTATGAGAGGAGAAACACTCTCCGTAAAAAGAGCTACAATCTTCTGCTTAACAACTCAGCCATCTCACATTATCCTTTAAACCAAGCTCTGGAGCCATTTCTAACGCACACCTTCAAATTTGCAATTTGACGTTGTTATTCAACCACAAAACCAACAGAACCTGAAAGCAACCCTACGCTTACAACTAGAACTTTGAAGGCTCTCGATTTAATCTTAACCTAAGGCTCTTCGCAACAACCTGCAGGAAGAAGAATTATAACTTCCACTTTTAGGACCAAAACCTAACGTACTCCATATACTGCCCCACACATACTTACTTTAAAAATCACTTAAACCCGCTACTTGGAAGGCAGCCGTACTTCTTATACTAAATAAGTCCCTAATTCCCGGTACACCAACTGTACTCCCCCAGGACGAAAACCTAATGTGCTACCTACACCACAGGAACAAATATTTCTATGCACGCAACTGTTTAACACAACACATACAGAGGCAGGCGCACGTGCAGGTATATGTATATATGAGAGCCCACATATAGCACATACATATATGCACTAATCTTACACATACGCATGTATGTGGCATACATGTCTAGATACTAATACATATACAGTGGCACATACATAAGTATCTATGGATATACATATATATATATATATAT